TACTGATATTCCGGAGAATACCGATCCTTATACTAATAACAAAGAGACTAATAATTCTGATCAAGCTGAAGAGTTGGCTTTGATACGTTATTCACAACAATCGGATTTTCGTCGAGATATAATAAAGGGCTCCGTGCGAGCTCAAAGACGTAAAACGATTATTTGGGAACTGTTTCAAGCAAATGTGCATTCCCCTCTTTTTTTGGATAGACTAGACAAACCCCTTTTTTTTTATTTTGATATTCCCGAGCTGATGAAAATCATTTTTTTAAATTGGATTTGGAAAAAGAAGGAATTAAAAATTTCGGATTATACAAAGGAAAAGACAAAAGAAAGTGAGAAAAAAGAGGAGGACAAAAACGAAAAATACAAAAGAGAGAAAAAAATTCGTATAGAAATAGCAGAAGCTTGGGATAGCTTTTTCTTTGCTCAAGTAATAAGAGGTTTTTTATTAGTAATCCAATCAATTTTTAGAAAATATATTCTATTACCTTCATTAATAATAGCTAAAAATATTGTTCGTATATTATTATTTCAATTTCCCGAATGGTCCGAGGATTTAAAGGATTTGAATAAAGAAATCCATGTTAAATGCACCTATAATGGCGTTCAATTATCCGAAAAAGAATTTCCGAAAAACTGGTTAACAGACGGTATTCAGATAAAGATACTATTTCCTTTTCGTCTGAAACCTTGGCACAGATCTAAGTTACGATCCCCTCATAAAGATCCAATTAAAAAGAAAGGGAAAGGACAAAAAAATGATTTTTGTTTTTTAACAGTTTTGGGAATGGAAGCTGAACTGCCTTGTGGTTCTCCCCGAAAACAACTTTCGTTTTTTGAACCCATTTTTAAAGAATTCGAAAAAAAGAAATTCAAATTAAAAAAAAAATGTTTTTTAGTTCTAAGAGTTTTAAAAGAAAGAACAAAATTTTTTATAAATGCTACATTTATAAATGTAGCAAAAGCAAAAGAAACAAAAAAATGGGTCCTCAAAAGCATTATATTTCTAAAAAAAATAATAAAAGAATTTTCAAAAAGAAACCAAATTATATTATTTGGATTGAAAAAACTAGGAATATACGAATTGAGTGAAACTAAAAAAGAAAAAGATTCGATAATACATAATAAAATTATTCCCGAATCGTCTATTGAAATTCGATCTATGGATTGGGCAACTTACTCATTGACAGAAAAAAGGATTAAAAATCTAACTAATAGAACAAATACAATCATAAATCAAATAGAAAAAATGAAAAAAGACAAGAAAAGAGAGTTTATAACTCGAGAGATAAATCTTAACCCTAACAAAATAAGTTATGAAGATAAAAGATTAGAATCACCAAAAAATATTTGGCGGATATTAAAAAGAAAAAATATTCGATTACTTCGTAAATCCCATCATTTTTTAAAATTTTTTATTGAAAAGATATCTATGTATATCTTTCTGCGTATCATTAATACCCCTAGAATCAATGCACAGCTTTTTATTGAATTAACAAAAAAAATTATTACTAAATACATTTACAATAATGAAGCAAATCGAGAAAGAATTGATAAAACAAATCAAAGTATAATTAACTTTATTTCAACTATAAAAAGGTCACCTTGTATTAATAAGAATTCACATATTTTTTTGGACTTATCTTACTTGTCACAAGCATATGTATTCTACAAATTATCACAAACCCAAGTCAGTAACTTATATAAGTTAAGATCTGTCTTTAAATATTACAGAACATATTTTTTTATTAAGAATGAAATAAAAGAGTATTTTGTTGGAACGCAAGAAATATTTGATTCCGAATTAAGACAACATAAGAACCTTCGAAATTCTGTAATTAATGAATGGAAAAACTGGCTAAAGGATCATTATCAATATCAATATGATTTATCTCAGATTAGATGGTCACGATTAGTACCGCAAAAATGGCGAAATAGAGTCAATCAATATCAATGCCGTACGGCTAAAAATAAAGATTTAAACAAATGTGATTCATATGAAAAAAACCGATTAATTCATTATGAAAAACAAAATGATTTTGAAATAGATTTATTACTAAATCAAAAAGAAAATTTTAAAAAACAATATAGATATGATCTTTTTTCATATAAATCGATTAATTATGAGGATAAGAAAGACTCATATATTTATGGATTGCCATTACAAGTAAATAATAACCAAGAGATTTCTTATACTTACAATACGCCTAAACACAAACTATTTGATATGCTGGAAGGTATCCTTATCAATAATTATCTAGGAGAAGATGATAGTATAGATAGAAAAAAAGATATGGATCGAAAATATTTTGATTGGAAAATTCTCAATTTTTGTCTTAGAAAGAAGACCGATATTGGGGCCTGGGTCGATATTGATACTGTCACCAACAGAAATAAAAATACTAAGACTAAGACTGGGGTTAATAATTATCAAATAATCGATAAAATTGATAAGAAAAAGAAAGGTCTTTTTTATTTCACGATTCATCAAGATCAAAAAATTAACCCATTCAATCAAAAAAAACCTCTTGTGGATTGGATGGGAATGAATGAAGAAATACTAAGTCGTCCCATATCGAATCTAGAACTTTGGTTATTCCCAGAATTTGTGATACTTTATAATACATATAAGATTAAACCGTGGGTCATACCAATCAAATTACTTCTTTTCAATTTTAATGTAAATAAAAATGTTAAGAAACATAAAAGTATCACTGGAAAGAAAAAAAGCGATATTTTTATATTATCGAATGAAAAAAAGACTTTTGAATTAGAAAATAAAAATCAAGGAGAAAAAGAATTAGCGGACCAAGCAGATCTTGAATCAGCTCTCTCAAACCAAGAAAAAAAAAAAGAAAAAGATGTTGAAGAAGATTATACGGGATCAGACATGAAAAAACGTAGAAACAAAAAGCAATACAGGAATAAAATAGAAGCAGAGCTTGAGCTCTTACTAAAAAGGTATTTGAATTTTCAATTGAGATGGAATGATTATTTAAATCAAAGAATCATCAATAACATCAAAGTATATTGTCTCCTGCTTAGAATGACAAATCCAAGAGAAATTGTTATATCCGCTATTCAAAGGGACGAAATGAATCTGGATATTATGACAGTCCATAAGGATTTACCTCTTACAGAAGTGATGAAAAGGGGAATATTGATTATTGAACCAGTTCGTCTGTCTGTAAAAAATGATGGAAAATTTATTATATATCAAACCATAGGTATTTCATTGGTTCATAAGAGTAAGCATCAAATTAATCAAAGATACCTAGTTGATAAAAATAAGAAGAATTTTTATGAATCCATTGCAATACATCAAAAAATGAATGGAAATAGAGACAAAAATCATTATGATTTGCTTGTTCTTGAAAATATTTTATCCCCGAGGCATCGTAGAGAATTGAGAATTCTAATTTTTTTCAATTCTAGGAATAGAAACAATATCCATAGAAATACAGTATTTTGCAATGGATGCAATGGAAATAAGGTAACAAATTTCGATCAAGTTTTGTTGAATAAAAGAAAAAATCTTGATAGAGGTAAAAATAAACTAATTAAATTAAAGTTCTTTCTTTGGCCCAATTATCGATTAGAAGATTTAGCTTGTATGAATCGCTATTGGTTTGATACCAATAATGGCAGTCGTTTCAGTATGACAAGGATTCGTATGTATCCGCGATTGAAAAGTCATTATATTAATTCGATCTAAAATGAATCAACAAAATCTTCTGATTTTTTTTAAGTCTAAATTATTGTTTATTTTTTTTTGTGAGTACAGAAATAGACTATACTTTTGTATAGGATATCCTATCCGAATCCAATTTTAAAAATGGGATTGATTATTGAGTAATAAATTAAGTAATTTTATTTGACAAAATTAAGAATTCTTAACGAAATTACGATTATTGTGTATATCAAATTCAAATGAGTGGCATTATTATTACTGATCAAGAAATATATATATATATCGATAAAAATATCTCAAAAAAAGAGAGGGGCGATTCCTATTTATGGTAAAAAATTCATTCATCTCAATTATTTCGCAAGAAGAAAAAGAAGAAAAAGAAGAAAACAGGGGATCCGTTGAATTCCAAGTATTGAGTTTCACCAATAAAATAAGACGACTTACTTCACATTTGGAATTGCACAGAAAAGACTATTTATCTCAAAGAGGTCTACGTAAAATTCTGGGAAAACGTCAACGGCTGCTGTCTTATTTGTCAAAGAAAAATAGAGTACGTTATAAAAACTTAATTAATAGGTTGGGTATTCGGGAATCAAGAATTCGTTAATTTTTAATTTTTCGTTAATTTGAAGAGTCATTTTTAATTATTTGATTTATTAGATCTTGAATTTTGATGAATTTTTTTTTCGTTTTACGCAATTCACGGAAGAATGAATCGAGGAAAAACTTATGAATATACCAGCTACAAGAAAAGATCTCATGATAGTCAATATGGGCCCCCACCACCCGTCAATGCATGGTGTTCTTCGACTCATCGTTACTCTGGACAGTGAAGATGTTATTGACTGTGAACCAATATTGGGTTATTTACACAGAGGAATGGAAAAAATTGCGGAAAACCGAACAATTGTACAATATCTGCCTTATGTAACTCGTTGGGATTATTTAGCTACTATGTTCACAGAAGCAATAACTGTAAATGGGCCAGAACAGTTAGGAAATATTCAAGTACCTAAAAGAGCCAGTTATATCAGAGTAATTATGTTGGAATTGAGTCGTATAGCTTCTCATCTGTTATGGCTCGGACCCTTTATGGCAGATATTGGTGCACAAACTCCTTTCTTCTATATTTTCAGAGAAAGAGAATTCATATATGATCTATTCGAAGCTGCCACTGGTATGAGAATGATGCATAATTATTTTCGTATCGGAGGGGTAGCGGCTGATCTACCTTATGGCTGGATAGATAAATGTTTGGATTTCTGCCATTATTTTTTTACAGGAGTTACTGAATATCAAAAACTTATTACACGAAATCCTATTTTTTTAGAACGCGTTGAGGGCGTAGGAATTATTGGTAGAGACGAAGTAATAAATTGGGGTTTATCAGGACCAATGCTGCGAGCTTCCGGAATACAATGGGATCTTCGTAAAGTTGATCATTATGAGTGTTACGACGAATTGGATTGGGAAGTCCAATGGCAAAAAGAAGGGGATTCATTAGCTCGTTATTTAGTCCGAATTGGTGAAATGACAGAATCCATAAAAATTATTCAACAGGCTCTAGAAGGAATTCCTGGGGGTCCCTATGAGAATTTAGAAATCCGATACTTTGATAGAGAAAGGTATCCAGAATGGCATGATTTTGAATATCGATTCATTAGTAAAAAACCTTCTCCTATTTTTGAATTGCCGAAACAAGAACTTTATGTGAGAGTCGAAGCCCCAAAGGGCGAATTGGGAATTTTTCTGATAGGGGATCAGAGTGGTTTTCCTTGGAGATGTAAAATTCGCCCGCCGGGTTTTATCAATTTGCAAATTCTTCCTCAGTTAGTTAAAAGAATGAAATTGGCTGATATTATGACAATACTAGGTAGCATAGATATCATTATGGGAGAAGTTGATCGTTGAAATGATAATTGATACAACGGAAATACAAGATATCAATTCTTTTTACAGAGTGGAATCCTTAAAAGAGGTCTATGGAATTATATGGGTGCTTGTTCCTATTTTGACTCTTGTATTGGGAATCACAATAGGCGTACTAGTAATTGTATGGTTAGAAAGAGAAATATCCGCAGGGCTGCAACAACGTATTGGACCCGAATACGCCGGTCCTTTGGGAGTTCTTCAAGCTCTAGCAGATGGGACAAAACTACTTTTCAAAGAGAATCTTCTTCCATCTAGAGGAGATACTCGTTTATTCAGTATCGGACCATCCATAGCAGTCATATCAATTCTACTAAGTTATTCAGTAATTCCTTTTGACTATCGCCTTGTTTTATCCGATCTCAATATCGGGGTTTTTTTATGGATTGCGGTTTCAAGTATTGCTCCCATTGGACTTCTTATGTCAGGATATGGTTCAAATAATAAATATTCCTTTTTAGGTGGTCTACGAGCTGCTGCTCAATCGATTAGTTATGAAATACCATTAACCCTATGTGTATTATCAATAGCTCTACGTGCGATTCGTTGAAACATAAACTTTTCCCTATTCCTTTCTTTCTAGTCGTTATAGAAAAAGAGTTGAAATAAATTGCATAGATATCTTCATTTTTAATTCATTATTTGGATTTTGGATTAATGAATTAAATTATATTAAATTATATAGTTATATGAGTGAAAGAAAACAGCTATATAATATATATTTGCAGTAAAATTATTGAGTCTCGTCTTCGATGTATAAGAAGAATTAAAGAGTTGAGCATAAATAAACAGAAGAAGAAGAAACCGTTTACCCCAAGATTGGTTGATTAGTCATGTCATCCTAGCTTGAAGCGGGTTCAAAAAAATCAACCCTATTCGGTTTTTACTAACATTTGTTTGCATTACCATAAAGCGGGGGGTTTAGCAAAAATGAGTGGATGGTTAGAAATGCCAAACTACGCAAAGGATTAGTAATAGCGATTATGTAATTTATCCCAAAGGACATTTACACATAATATAAAAAGAATACTAATTGGGGCTTTAAGTTAGTAGAAATGATCAGGCAGTACTCCCAACGATTCCGATCCAGAGTATACTCCTATCCACCAATTAAAATAAATGACTATCGGAAACGAAATAATCCTTTATTTTGTAAGCTCCCCCTTTTTCTTAGAATCCCCATTTTCTTTTTAATAAAAGAAAGAAGAATAGGAATGAAAAAAAAATAGAAAAAATATAATTACAAAAAAAAAGAGAGATCTTTTTTTTATTCTTTTATTTTATTCTTTCTTTCCTATATACATAGTCATGGAGATAGAATTAGTGTCATAATTCATCAACTAAACTAATAGAATGTCTAATTATTTTTCATAATTGAAAACGACGGGTTATTGATATTTCTACAAGCAGTATTTTATTGAAGACTAAAAGTTATTACTTAACAAATAAGAATTTAAATTATTTATTAAATTTATTAAATAAAGGATAAGATCGATTCAGACGTAGTTTTTTTTATTTATTATTATATAACAGACAGAATTTAAGCGGTCTAATTCAGGGCCTTTGCTAGATTTGGAACCTATTTATCCTATAAATATATCAAGATAAATAATACCGACTCGGTCCTTAGATTTATTTATGGCCCCAGGGGAGCCGTATGAGGTGAAAATCTCATGTACGGTTCTGAAATAGCGATGGTAACAGTGATGTTATCACCTACTATGATTATCTAACAGTTTAAGTACAGTTGATATAGTTGAGGCTCAATCAAAATATGGTTTTTGGGGATGGAATTTGTGGCGTCAACCTATAGGGTTTATCGTTTTTATAATTTCTTCCCTAGCAGAATGTGAGAGATTACCTTTTGATTTACCAGA